CCGTCGTAAAGGAATCCCTGCCGCTCTCACTCAAGTGCCTACCCATGCAGAAGATTGATATCAATCAATTATATGACTCGTGTTTTTTCTTTCTTACAACATGGCGTTTGAACTAAAATATATAGGTTTGTGAAATCATAAGAATATACTTCTTATTTCCTTGGGATTGTAGTTCAATTGGTCAGAGCACCGCCCTGTCAAGGCGGAAGCTGCGGGTTCGAGCCCCGTCAGTCCCGACGAATCCAATCATACATCAACTCATCTTTCCATTTTATGTGAAAGGGGACAAAGGGCAGAATCTCATTCCCAACAGGGGATCTTCTTTCTGTTTTCTCATCAAACTCATATGGTAATTTTCTCATCCCTTTCTATAAACTGGAATACTTTCGTTTGATATTTTCTCATCCCTTTCTATAAACGGGAATCCTTTCATTTGTTCTTTCCTTACTTTTTTTTTATTATTAAGGGTCCATTGAAGAAAGAATAAGAAAGACTTAAATCTAGTGAATTTGGTGGAATATTCAATCTTTTTTTTAATACCAGGACTCATCTTTATCACACTTTGTTTGTCTTCCAATAAAATGAAAATCATTAATAAGGTTTAGATCTAAACCTTATTAATGATTTTCATTTCGATTCTATTGTTTATGATTTACGTTGGTGACCACTCATGGAAGTAGAAAGGTGGTGGTTAGATGATACTTCATCACAGATGATTCTAAAATGAAGATGGTGGGGTTTGAAGAGAAAAGAATGGAAAAAAATGAAGGAATTCTTGATTGGATCGGGAATCCCATTTTGGATTCAATATGGATCAAATTGATTTCTATGTGATACTTTTTTCAATTCTCGACGATGAATCAATTTGATAGCTCAGATATTGTTCATGATACTGATATGATTCAATCTCTATGGGATTGAATCCCGAGTGATTTATTGTGAAGTAAAAAAACAATGAGATTATGGAAGTCAATATTCTCGCATTTATTGCTACTGCACTGTTCATTCTAGTTCCAACTTCTTTTTTACTTATAATTTACGTAAAAACGGTCAGTCAAATTAATTTGACTGAAACTTGACTTCTTAGTTGTCAATGATTGAAGAAAGAAAATGAAAAGGATTCCACAATGCCGCGTCTTATCAATAAGTGGACTAGAATCAACAGTATTTTATGAGATCTGATAATATGGTAGAAAGAAGTCATATTTATGACTTCTTTCTACCATATTATCTATTAATGTTATTATAGAAATAAGGTTGTAGTCCTTCTAGAGTCCGTTTCTCCCCCATACTACGAGTGAAAGGGAAAATGTAAAGACTGCCATTAAAGCAGCCCAAGCGATACTTACTATATCCATGTGAATTATGTCTCCGATTTAGATTTGAAATAGAACATATAATAACCATTAGTGCTCACTATATAAATAATACACAGATCATATTGGAATCAATAGCACAGAGTCAAAAGGGTATTTTGCTTTTAATATTGATGACCCAATCCAATGAAATCTACTTATAACAAGCAAGTTCCTATATGATTTCTAGTAGAATCGGGAAAGATGAAGTACAAGCAAAATATGCAGTGACATCCAAGGATGTATCAAGGCAATGGGTCTTTGTGACTCATATTTATTATAGTATGTAGTAATCAAAGACCGATTCTATATTCTTTCTTTCATAAACAATATAATAAAAGGAAGAAAGAATATAGAACAAGAGAAATTACCAATATATATTACCATTTGATCTAATCCTTACTGTCTCCCGATTGTTTCACAGAGAAAGTCGGGAGACAGTCTCTTACATTCTTAACAAGGGTTACCAAAATCAATTCTTTTTCCACTTTTCTATCAAAACCAATTATCCATCCAATCTAAATATATTTTGAATGCCTGAGCATTCAGAGACTCGTCTAAGTCTGTATACAAAAAAAATTCTGCCCGTTCCACAACTAATTCAATTCTTCATCCAACTATCCCATCTAATTCAAGACCCAGTCAGTAAACACTACATTATTAGGAAAGGGAATCCACGAGACAGTCTTGCAGTCTTGATATCCCTTCTTACTAACCTATAATCTTTCCTTGAATCAAGGATTTTATTTACTTACTCTTTATTTTTATTTATAGTATGGGAGGGTTTAGAGATAAAGTTTATAGAACCCCCGAATGTTTAGAATAAAGCAAGTATCAACATTTTGTCTGCTTCTTGTGAATAATTCGGCAACTTTGATCAGAACAGAATGGGGAATTGATACTCTTTTGTTGATCAGGCGACACCCGGATTTGAACTGGGGAAAAAGGATTTGCAGTCCCCCGCCTTTAACCACTCGGCCATGCCGCCAAAAGGATACAACAAAATAGATGAAAAAATTCCCCGCCTTTTTGGGGATTTACTGAACTTCTCTTTATTTATTGTACTTGTATCTTGAATCCTCTTTTTCTTAATCCCTTTACTAATAATATTCTTTATAAAAATCCTTCTCAATTCTCAATTATAACAACAATTATATGAATATGCACGTGTGTAATATAAATATAAACTTCTTAAGTACTTTAATGATGTACCGGAAAATACAACATTTTTATTACTTGACCAACCATCTGGAGAAGCAAATACAATGGGTACACTAATCAATAAGATTGATGGAGTAGCAATTAATGCAAAAACAGCTAATTGGAAAGAAAGAGTCATTATTTATTCTACGAATTACTAAAAAATAGGTAAAAACAAATATATCTTTTCTGTTTCTACGAGTCCTTTTTTGAACAATGGAATCCGCGAAAAGACTAAGTGCTAAACTTAAAAATTCAATTTTATAAGGATTGGAGAATATTCATAAATGGTCAAAGTATTCATTTTCTATATCTTATACAAAACTCCATAAGTCTAAGTGGCAGAATTCTGTTTCCAGGAATGATTTATTATCATTTATTTCCATTTGTATCTGTTGAAAGTTCCAAAATGCAAGTTTCAATTTGAGTAGAAAATTCGCTTTCTTTTCTCCGTTTATCTGTCTTTCATATGATACATTTCATCATCTAGTGAGTTGGGTAAAATTTTATGTGATTCTGTAAACAGAATATAAATTCCATCATTGCTAGATCGATTTATATGAGTTGATGAAGAATGAACCAATAATGTGATATGGGATTTTTTCGATAAATGGTAAATTTGAAATGCTCCGGGATGGAAATGAGGGAATGTCTACAATACCTGGATTTAATCAGATACAATTTGAAGGATTTTGTAGGTTCATGGATCAGGGCTTTACGGAAGAACTGTATAAGTTTCCAAAAATTGAAGATATAGATCAAGAATTTGAATTTCAATTATTTGTGGAAACATGTCAATTAGTAGAACCGTCGATAAAAGAGAGAGATGCTGTGTATGAATCACTCACATATTCTTCTGAATTATATGTATCCGCGGGATTAATTTGGAAACCCAGTAAGGAGATGCAAGAACAAACTATTTTTATTGGAAAAATTCCTTTAATGAATTCCTTGGGAACTTCTATAGTAAATGGAATATATAGAATTGTGATCAATCAAATATTGCAAAGCCCCGGTATTTATTACCACCGGTCAGAATTGGACCATAACGGGATTTCGGTCTATACCGCTACCATAATATCAGATTGGGGAGGAAGATCAGAATTAGAGATTGATCGAAAAGAAAGGATATGGGCTCGTGTGAGTAGGAAACAGAAAATATCTATTCTAGTTCTATCATCAGCTATGGGTTCGCATCTAAGAGAAATTCTAGAAAATGTTTGCTACCCTGAAATTTTCTTGTCTTTCCTGAATGATAAGAAAAAAATCATTGGGTCAAAAGAAAATGTCATTTTGGAATTTTATCAACAATTTGCTTGTTGTATAGGTGGGGATCCAGCATTTTCTGAATCCCTATGTAAGGAATTACAAAATAAATTCTTTCAACAAAAATGTGAATTGGGAAGGACTGGTCGACGAAATATGAATCAGAGACTGAACCTTAATATACCTCAGAACAATCTATTTTTATTACCACGAGATATATTGGCAGCTGCGGATCATTTGATTGGGATGAAATTTGGAATGGGTACACTTGACGATACGAATCATTTGAAAAATAAACGTATTCGTTCTGTAGCGGATCTCTTACAAGATCAATTCGGATTGGCCCTGGTTCGTTTAGAAAATGTGGTTCGAGGGACTATATGTAGAGCAATTAGGCAGCATAAATGGATACCAACCCCTCAAAATTTGGTAACTTCAACCTCATTAACAACCACTTATGAATATTTTTTCGGCTTACACCCATTATCTCAAGTTTTGGATCGAACGAATCCATTGACACAAATAGTTCATGGGAGAAAATCGAGTTTTTTGGGCCCGGGAGGATTGACAGGGCGAACTGCTAGTTTTCGAATACGAGATATCCATCCTAGTTACTACGGACGTATTTGTCCAATTGACACGTCTGAAGGAATCAATGTTGGACTTATTGGATCTTTAGCAATTTATGCGAGGATGGGTTCTGGGGGGTCTCTAGAAAGCCCTTTTTTTGATATTTCGGAGAGATCTAAAAAAATACGGATGCTTTCTTTATCACCAAGTATAGATGAATACTATATGGTAGCGACGGGAAATTCTTTGGCCCTGAATCAGGGTATTCAGGAAGAACAGGTTGTTCCGGCTCGATACCGTCAAGAATTCCTAACTATTGCGTGGGAACAGGTTCATCTTCGAAGTATTTTTCCCTCCCAATATTATTCTATTGGAGCTTCCCTCATTCCTTTTATCGAGCATAATGATGCAAATCGGGCTTTAATGAGTTCTAATATGCAACGTCAAGCAGTTCCACTTTCTCGGTCCGAGAAGTGCATTGTTGGAACTGGATTGGAACGCCAAGCAGCTCTAGATTCAGGGGTTCTCGCTATATCCGAACGCGGGGGAAAGATCATTTATACCGATATTGATAAGATCATTTTATCAGACAACGGAGAGGCTTTAAAC